GTAATTAGTCTCCGTTCTATTAATTGAATTGCAATTAAACTCGGCCCACCCTTTTATTTCTATTTATACTACTACTAAAATAAAAGGGTGGGCCGACTACAAATATTCTATTGCACGTATTTTGGATAATAAATACATATTTTATATCTCTAGATATCGCAGATTTGTCTTCAAAAATCTAAGACTCAAGTGTTTCTATTGTTGTCTTGGATCCACAATGAAACCTATGGATCCTTCGGATTGGTCTATTCTTTCGAAGTATCATAAACCTTTCGACCCATCCTGCATTTTGTCTTTTTTGTTCCGTGTTGTAATAGAACCATAAATTCTTACTTTAGTTATTAGACGAGATTTTAGGAAAAGATTCTTTCTAGGTTCTAGGAAAGAAAAAATCTTTCTTTTTTGTTGTTCGATGCGAAGACACAGGAAAAAACTCTTTATCATTCTGTTTCGAATGAAAGGAATTTGATCCTATTCATATCATAGTGAAGTCTTACCCCCAGATTCCCACAAAAAAAAAAAAAAAGAGAATCCTTTTTCACACTTCTTGTTAGTAGTGATTGTTTAGTCGGATAAGAACTAATAGCTAATTGGAATATATGTCAATATATTCAAATTCACGCTAGAATAATTGACAGATATACCAATGGACAATAGAATACTTGACAAAGATTCGAATTGAGGATATGGTCAATTGATCTTGACAAAGATTTGAATTGACCATATAATAATAATTGAATCTTGACAAAGATTTGAATTGACCGTATAATAATAATTGAATCTTGACAAAGATTCGAATTGAGGATATGATCAATTCCAATTGATACTGCTTGACGGGGATTCGAATTGACGGTATACTGAAGAATTAAGGAATTATGTATCATAGTCCCAATGACTATAACTACGATTCCACATTTCCACAGCAAAGTGAGAAGTTTCGGTATACTGAAGAATTAAGCAATTATGTATCACAGTGCCAATCACTATAACTAGACTTCCATACTTAACTTACGTTTCCATACTTAACTTACGTTTCCACATCAAAGTGAGCTATAACTATTCATCATTTTACAGGAAGGGAGTCTTATTTTATGACCATTCAATGTAAAGAATTAACAAGCGAGTTTGAAGTTATAAGAAAATCGGCGGACAATCTTTTGACTATTGAAAATAGTACTGAAGATTCGAATAGTAGGGCTGAAAACCTTAATAAAGGTCTTGAAATCGGGGGAGACACTGGGGATTTGACTAGATCTAACGATCTAGATTCAAGTCAAAAATATCGACATTTGTGGGTTCTATGCGAAAATTGTTATAACTTAAATTATAAGCAAGTTGTAAAATTAAAAATTTGTGAATCTTGCGAATATCACTTGAAAATGAGTAGTTCAGAAAGAATCGAAAGTTCGATTGATTCCGACACCTGGGATTCTATGGACGAAAATTTGGTGTCTCGCGATCTCGAGGAGGAGCTTCGAGATTTTCTTAGTCAAAAAGAAGAAGAAGAAAAGAAAAAGAATTGGAAGCCAATAAAGCACATTCTAACGGAAATTGATTGTCTGATTCGCCTAATCGCGGACTTGTATTTGGAGTCGATTCAAAAAGTACTTGGGGATATGTGGATCGAAAGACTGAGAAGTGACCTATTATATGCAGTTTTACAGAAGTTGCGAAAAAAGAAAAATGAATATATGAAAATTATTATAGATTATCATTTTGATCGGTCCAAATGGTTGATGTGGAATGAGGATTTTTCTTATATCATCAGGGATTTGAAGTTCATAAATCAGCTACCGAAGTTGGGGTTGGAGTGGGCGGCTCGTGGATTGGATGAGGATGAAATCGCGGAGCAACTTTATTTGGTTTCGGGTACATTCAATTCATCTAGGTTCATTGAGGAAGAACCTTATTTGGATTCGGATAAATCCAATTCGGATGAATTGCATTCGGATGAATTGAATTCAGATGAATTGGATTTGGATGAATTGAATTCAGATGAATTGGATTCGGATAAATCCAATTCGAATGAATTGCATTCGGATGAATTGCATTCGGATAAATCCAATTCGGATGAATTGCATTCGGATGAATTGCATTCGGATGAATTGCATTCAGATGAATTGGATTCGGATGAATTCAATGAGGAACCTTATGAAGATTATATTGATTCTTATCAAACAAAGACGGGATTAACGGAGGCTGTTCAAACAGGCATAGGTCGACTAAATGATATTCCTGTAGCAATTGGGGTTATGGATTTTGAGTTTATCGGAGGTAGTATGGGATCCTTAGTTGGGGATAAAATCACCCGTTTAATTGAGTACGCTACCAACCAATCTCTACCTCTTATTATAGTGTGTGCTTCGGGGGGGGCACGCATGCAAGAAGGGAGTTTGAGCTTGATGCAAATGGCCAAAATATCCTCTGCCTTATATGATTTTCAATCAAAGGAAAAGTTATTTTTTGTACCAATTCTTTCATCCCCTACTACCGGTGGGGTAACGGCTAGTTTTGCCATGTTGGGAGATATCATTATTGCCGAACCCAACGCCTACATTGCATTTGCGGGTAAAAGAGTAATTGAAGAACTCTTGAAGATAACAGTACCGGAAGGTTCACAAGAGACTGAAAATTTATTCGAGAAGGGCTTATTCGACCTAATCGTACCGCGTAATCTTTTAAAAACCGTTCTTAGTGAATTATTGCAGTTCCACGGCTTCTTTCCTTTGAAGTCAAATTCTACTCACCTAGAGTACGCTAAGTTCAACTAGTTGATTTAATTAGTGGATTTGTAGGAAACAAGTAGTTAGCTTATCAGAATTGAAGTAAAAAAGAAATAAAAAATTGTCATACATATCTTTCACGAATAAGTCCATCTATTTAGTTCTAAATTTCTTGGACTTATTCTATTTCTATAGATCCGCTTTAGATACTTATATCTCTACTATGAATTTAAAAATTCGTAATAATTAGAATGAAGAGTTTTAATTATTAGAAATCTAAAATATTCAAAAAAAAAAAATAACAGGTGCAAATAGTCAATCGAGGTACTCCATTTTATGACAACTTTCCATTTTCCCTCTATTTTTGTGCCTTTAGTAGGCTTAGTATTTCCGGCACTTGCAATGGCTTCTTTATTTCTTCATGTTCAAAAAAACAAGATTGTTTAGATCCGGGGGTTCATCCTTTTTTTGGAAACTAAGATTTGGAGCATAACACAGATCTTTTGGGAGGAAATAGGGTCTAAAATATTTTTTCTGCCGAAAAAGTTCTTATGTCTGCAGAAAATGATCTATAAGTAGATGAATTCTAGCTAGTTTCAAATAGATCAGGATCATTTGATGACTAAAATGTGTAAAGTTGGTGGATCTAGGTGTATATCGATATGTATATTTGGATCATATGTATGGGGGGTATGTTATTATTATTTTAGATTGAACCAATTTCATGAATTATTCCTTACTACTACTACTTATAAATAAATGGTTCATCTCAAACTAGTACTAGTTCACATCAAACTAGTACTAGTTTCTTAGAGTTCCTTCGTAAACAGCAAAGGAAAGTTAAAATAATTTGGGGTATTCTCCCAAATTTCAATAATTTCAATAAAATAAAATAAACTATGAGTTGGCGATCAGAACATGTATGGATAGAAGTTAGAACGGGATCTCGAAAACTAAGTAATTTTTTCTGGGCCCTTGTCGTTTTTTTAGGTTCATTAGGATTCTTAGTGGTTGGAACTTCTAGTTATCTTGGTAAAAATTTGATATCTTTTTTTCCGTCTCAGCAAATCCTTTTTTTTCCACAAGGGATCGTGATGTCTTTCTACGGGATTGCGGGTCTCTTTATTAGTTCTTATTTGTGGTGCACAATTTCCTTGAATGTAGGTAGTGGTTATGATCGATTCGATAGAAAGAAAGGAAGGGGTTGTATTTTTCGTTGGGGATTCCCTGGAAAAAACCGTCGCATATTCCTTCGATTCCGTCTAAAGGATATTCAATCCATTAGACTAGAAGTCAAAGAGGGTATTTCTGCTCGCTGTATCCTTTATCTAAATATTAGAGGCCGGGGGACTATTCCGTTGACCCGGGCTGATGAGAATTTGACTCCACGACAAATGGAAGAAAAAGCCGCGGAATTGGCCCTTTTCTTGCGCGTACCAATTGAAATCTTTTGAGAAAAAAAAAAAAAAAGAATTGGGCTGAAGAAGGAATGCTTTCTCAGCAAGAGGAAAAAATACAAGAATCTTTTTTCTATAATCTATAAGATAACTTAACTGAAGTTTCACCTGAACGTTTAGTCGAGTCAAAGCCGGCCTATATTTTCTGGAATAACTATAAAACAAAACTCTTTTTTCTTATTTCTTCATTTTTCTTATTTCTTCATTTGAATCGAAGTCTTAGTCTATTTCTGTATTCTCTCTAGATATTGAAACAAAATCACAAAAAATAGATTTGATACCTTGTCTAGAACTCACGTGTGAAAAAACTATTAGATCACAGAGAGTCAACGGGGTTCATTAACAATTCACAGATGAAAAATGGCAAAAAAGAAAACACCTACCCCCCTTTTGTATCTTGCATCTATAGTCTTTTTGCCTTGGGGGATTTCTCTCTCATTTATGAAAAGTATGGAATCTTGGATTACTAATTGGTCGAATACTGGTCAATCCGAAATTTTTTGGAATGATATTCAAAAAAAAAATCTTCTAGAAAAGTTCATAGAATTAGAAGAAATCCTGCTCTTAGACGAAATTTTCAAGGAATACTCGGAGACACATCTACAAAAGCTTTCTATAGGAATCCAAAAAGAAACGATTCAATTAATCACGATACACAACGAAGATCGTATCCATATGATTTTCCACTTATCAACAAATATAATCTGTTTTGTTATTCTAAGCGGCTATTCTATTTTAGGTAATGAAGAACTTGTTATTCTTAACTCTTGGACTCAGGAATTCCTATATAACTTAAGTGATACAATAAAAGCTTTTTTGATTCTTTTAATAACGGATTTATGTATCGGATTTCATTCACCCCACGGGTGGGAGCTAATGATTAGTTCTGTCTACAAAGATTTTGGATTTGTTCATAATGATCAAATTATATCTGGTCTTGTTTCCACCTTTCCAGTTATTCTGGATACTATTTTTAAATATTGGATTTTCCGTTATTTAAATCGTGTATCTCCGTCACTGGTAGTTATTTATCATTCAATGAATGATTGACAAATGATCCACCAATAGTAATCTCTAATCCAAAAACCTTCTATCCGGTGGATTTTCCATCCCAGAGTATTTCAGTAAAATTCTAGAAAATAGCAGAATCGTGGATAGGACCCTGTACTAGCGACCTATCCCAACTTATTGTAGAAATTTTCGGATCAATGATTAGACTATGCAAACTCAAAATACTTTTGCTTGGATAAAGGAACAGATTTCTCGATCTATTTCCGTATCGCTCATGATATGTATCATCACCCATACGTCGATTGCAAGTGCATATCCCATTTTTGCACAGCAGGGTTATGAAAATCCACGAGAGGCGACCGGGCGTATTGTATGTGCGAATTGCCATTTAGCTAACAAGCCAGTAGATATTGAGGTTCCACAAGCAGTACTTCCGGATACTGTATTTGAAGCAGTTGTTCGAATTCCTTATGATAAACAAGTGAAACAAGTTCTTGCTAATGGTAAGAAGGGCGGTTTGAATGTAGGGGCTGTTCTTATTTTACCGGAGGGTTTTGAGTTAGCTCCTTCCGACCGTATTTCTCCAGAGATGAAAGAAAAGATAGGAAATTTGTCTTTTCTGAACTACCGCCCTGCTAAAAAAAATATTCTTGTGATAGGGCCTGTCCCCGGTCAGAAATATAGTGAAATCACCTTTCCTATTCTTTCTCCCGACCCCGCTACTAAGAAAGATGTTCACTTCTTAAAATATCCTATATACGTAGGGGGGAATAGGGGAAGGGGTCAGATTTATCCCGACGGAAGCAAGAGTAACAATACAGTTTATAATGCGACGGGAGCGGGTATAGTAAGTAAAATCATACGAAAAGAAAAGGGAGGATATGAAATATCCATCACTGATCCGTCGGATGGACGTCAAGTGGTTGATATTATCCCTCCAGGACCGGAACTTCTTGTTTCCGAGGGTGAATCCATCAAATTGGATCAACCATTAACCAGTAATCCAAATGTTGGTGGATTTGGTCAGGGAGATGCCGAAATAGTACTTCAAGATCCATTACGTGTACAAGGTCTTTTGTTCTTCTTGGGATCTGTTGTTTTGGCACAAATCTTTTTGGTTCTTAAAAAGAAACAGTTTGAGAAAGTTCAATTGGCCGAAATGAATTTCTAGACTCGCGGATTTATCAACATCAAGGTCGTAAAAAGAACTCGATTCTTGTTGTCGATTATGTATGAAAAAAAAATGAAATTATGAAAAACCTTTTATTTACTTTATGATTTTTTTTTTAGCCAAATTGCATTAGTACGACTATGTGATTTTTGTTTTTGCTAGATTTCAATGGGAGGCATTTGATTCGATTTCAACTAGAATCCAATTGGTATAGATATTCGTATAATAAACGGGTAATAGAACGAACTCGAAATGCGGGAAACAAAAAAGTCTAGGGGGATTATTCGTCTTCCTACTCTTTGGACACAAGAAAAGGGTAGAGAAAATTCCTTTTCTTGTGTCCAAAGATTAATAATTTTGGATCCTGTTCGTCAAAAATTCCTAGTCTTGGTGGCGGTTTTCCAGATGTATCAGAACTTTTTTTTTTTTTTTACGTACAATTACATTACAATAGAGTAGTGGACAAAAAAAAGGGGGAAGTTCATTTTATGAATGAAATTCTATTAATTAAATTAAATAGAACTTATTCATCAATGAACTTTCCATTTTTCTGAGATACTCAAATAAAAATAAAAAAAACTCAATATAAATGGAGTAAGAGTATAGAAAGTATTTGTCCGATATCAAATCTACAGAAATATATTGATTCCGGGTAATTTGCGTAATTTTCCCTTTCGTCTAACTTGGAAAAGATCCATAGATACTATCAAGATCAAAGAACGGGTATTTTGAATCAATCAATAAAGTTCATTTTTCAAAAGCACCAGAGAATGGGCTTTTTTAAAACAACCTAAAAAGAAATCCGCCTTGCCATTTACACTACACGAAAAAAATCTGATTCTTAAGAACCCAACGGGCCCTTCCCCTCGAATCAGACAAAGAAAGAAGGGAATCCCGTCAAGTTCCTACGCTTTCATGTCTACAACTCAATTCATCCGATTACTACAGAGATGAACCTAATCCGGAATATGAACCATAAAAGAAAACACCTACTAAACCGATCACAAGAATACCAGCTACAGTACCTATTATCCAAAGAGGAATCCTTCCAGTAGTATCGGCCATTTACTCCACTTCCCTCCAATTTAATTTCATCAAATAGTCGTGCTATAGACATAAACAGTCGTGTATAATTAGG